TCCTGTATATTGTCCTTTTCATTCCGTGTTGCATTAGAAACTTATTATTATACGAGATTATACGAAAATGAATCCTTCCTAGGAGGGAACAAATATTTATCTTTTCGATGAGAGTTTGTACACAACATGGGAGAAACCTATCTTCTATTTATAATAATTGAAGAAAAGGTTCCATCATATATAGTGAATTGATACTCCCGACTCCCACAAAATCATTTCTTTCGTTCAATAGTTACTCGTTATTAGTTAATAATCCTAGTGATTGGATCTATATGCGTATTCCGATAGGAAATGAAATAGTAAAATGATTTTTCGTCGAATGACTATTCATTTATTGTATTTTCAAATAGGGGGCAGGAAGGATCTATGGGAAAACGGTGGTTCAATTCAATGTTGTCTAACGAGGAGTTAGAACACAAGTGTGGGCTAGGTAAATCAATGGACAGTCTTGGTCGTCCTGTTGGAAATACCAGTGGAAGTGAAGATCCTATTCTAAATGATACGAATAAAAACAATCATAATCATGGTTGGCGCGAAAGTAATAGTTGCAGTAATGTTGATCATTTTTTCGGTGTCAGGGACATTTGGAGTTTCATCTCTGATGACACTTTTTTAGTTAGGGATAGTAATGGTAACAGTTATTCCGTATATTTTGATATTGAAAATCGGGTTTTTGAGATTGACAATGATAGTTCTTTTCTGAGTGAACTAGAAACTGCTTTTTCTAGTTATCTGAATAGCGGGTCTAAGAGTGACAATCGCTACTATGATCATTATATGTATGATACTACGTATAGTTGGAATAATCACATTAATAGTTGCATTGATAGTTATCTTCGTTCTGAAATCAGTATTGATAAGTACATTTCGAGTGGTAGCGACAATCACATTTACAGTTATATTTATAGTTACATTTGTAGTGGTGAAAGTGTAAGTGATAGTGACAGGGGGAGTTCTAGTATAAGAACTGGCGGTAATGGCAGTGATTTCAATATAAGAGGAAGATCTAATGATTTCGATGGAAATAAAAAATACAGACATTTATGGGTTCAATGCGAAAATTGTTATGGATTAAATTATAAGAAATTTTTTAGGTCAAAAATGAATATTTGTGAACAATGTGGATATCATTTGAAAATGGGTAGTTCAGATAGAATCGAACTTTCGGTTGATTCGGGCACTTGGGATCCTATGGACGAAGACATGGTCTCTATTGACCCCATTGAATTTCACTCGGAAGAGGAACCTTATAGAGATCGTATCAATTCGTATCAAAGAAAGACAGGTTTAACTGAGGCTGTTCAAACAGGCATAGGTCAACTAAATGGGATTCCCATAGCCATTGGGGTTATGGATTTTCAGTTCATGGGGGGTAGTATGGGATCCGTAGTAGGCGAGAAAATCACCCGGTTGATCGAATATGCTGCTAATAGATCTCTACCTGTTATTATGGTGTGTGCTTCTGGAGGAGCACGCATGCAAGAAGGAAGTTTGAGTTTGATGCAAATGGCTAAAATATCTTCCGCTTTATATGATTATCAATTCAATAAAAAGTTATTCTATGTATCAATCCTTACATCTCCTACAACCGGCGGAGTAACGGCCAGTTTTGGTATGTTGGGAGATATTATTATTGCTGAACCCAATGCCTACATTGCATTTGCGGGGAAAAGAGTAATTGAACAAACATTGAATAAGACAGTACCTGACGGTTCACAAGCAGCTGAGTATTTATTCCATAAGGGCTTATTTGATCCAATCGTACCACGTAATCCTTTAAAAGGTGTTCTGAGTGAATTATTTCAGCTACACGGTTTCTTTCCCTTGAATCAAAATTCAAGTAGAGCGCTAGGCTCAGTTATTTGTAGCGAACTTTAGTTCATCGGAATCAAAGTCAAAATATGAAGAGTGGAGTTTTCTTTGGTAACATAAGTTCTATAGGAAGTTTCGGATAATTACTTTTTTTGATGCAGATTTTTTATCCTACCCCTATTCATGATTAGTAATCAGGAACCCCCTATCAGGAGGAAAAGAGTGAATTCTTCCTTCCGCGGAATGGAATTGGGAAAAAAAATAAAAAGAATTTCATGTTCCCTTCTTTCATATTAATATATATCGTATTAATATATATAGAATAAGTCAAATCTATAAGGGAAGTGTTGCATATTTTTATATCTCCCGAGGACCTACACTTTTGACTATGAATTCCTGTTGGATCGGATTCTAACAAATCCTTAGGAAACTCGTAAGAAACTCTTTATTAGAAGATAAGGGCGGTAGAACAAGAATAATAAAGCGGATTATCATCCATCTATTTCTTGTAGAAAGGTGAATAGATACACTTATTTAGCTCTACATTCCTTGCACTTATTATATACTTAATAATACTTATAATAGATATACTTATCATAAGATAAAATATCTTTATAACAGGTACAAATATTAAATCGAGGCACCCATTCTATGACAGATTTCAATTTACCCTCTATTTTTGTGCCTTTAGTGGGCTTAGTGTTTCCAGCAATTGCAATGGCTTCTTTATCTCTTCATGTTCAAAAAAACAAGATTGTTTAGACCTGATAGGACAAAATTTCATCAATTTATTTCAACACTTGGACTTGGATCATAATAGGGATATCCATTTAGTGGAATATGATACGACATGTGGCTCCCTCCGGGCACAAATAAAAAAGTGATTATACATGCGGATACATTATATATGGATAAATGCATGTATATGGGGGGATAGCTGTTTTAAAATGGATCAGAGCGGATATCTGAAATAGAAAGTTAACGTATCTATATTATGTAGATATACATAGTGGTGGTATTATACGAAGGGGATGTTATTATTTTATATCTAACCAATTTGATGAATTACTCCTAATAGTTCGCGTCATAATAGTGCTAGTTGATGAGAGTTACTTCGGGAGCAAAATAAAAAAAGTAAAATCAAATTCATTTGGCTTATTCTCTTCTCTCAATTCCAATAGGATGCAACTGGATCTAGTATGAACTATCGATCAGAACGTATATGGATAGAACTTATAACGGGATCTCGAAAAACAAGTAATTTCTGCTGGGCCTGTATCCTTTTTTTAGGTTCACTAGGATTCCTATTGGTTGGAACTTCCAGTTATCTTGGTAGGAATCTGATATCTTTATTCCCGTCTCAGCAAATCATTTTTTTTCCCCAAGGAATCGTGATGTCTTTCTATGGGATCGCAGGTCTGTTCATTAGTTCCTATTTGTGGTGCACAATTTCGTGGAATGTAGGTAGCGGTTATGATCGATTCGATAGAAAAGAAGGAATAGTGTGTATTTTTCGTTGGGGATTTCCTGGAATAAATCGTCGCATCTTCCTTCGATTCCTTATGAGAGAGATTCAATCGATCAGAATGGAAGTTAAAGAGGGTCTTTATCCTCGACGTGTCCTTTATATGGAAATCAGAGGCCAGGGCGCCATTCCCTTGACCCGTACTGACGAAAATTTTACTCCACGAGAAATTGAACAAAAAGCTGCTGAATTGGCCTATTTCTTGCGCGTGCCAATTGAAGTATTTTGAAATGAAGGGAATTAATGCTTTCTCAGCATGAGGGAAGGGACCCAGGAACCCCCTTTTAAATATAACTGAAGCTTCTTCGGAACGTTCATTCGAGCAAAACATGTTAGATTCTATTTCCCCCGTTCCGTTGGTAATCCTTCTGTGGCCCATAGAATAAAGCAGGCGGACGTATACGGAACAACCATAATAAGAAGCAATTTTGATCGACCAAAACTCCTTTTTCTGCATATAGAACTCAATTCTACTAGTAACAAGTCTAATAAGTATGTATTCATCACACATATCAGAGCATTTCGGAATACATAATTTCTCTTTTTAGGGCCAATACTTTGGATTAATACATTAGATACAGATGTATCATATCTCGTTAATTATCTTTCTTTTGTCAATCGATGTTTCTTTTTTGATCCTTTCTTTAGCTCCTGGATAACCAAACGTTTAGATCTCTCATAACTATCCAATTTCTCTCTCGTTTTGTCACCTATTTCGGATTTCATCATTAATATTTTTATTAATATTTTTCAGAAATATCCCCTCAATTATTCCTGGGTCGTGGGTAGCCAGTGAAAATTTCGAAAAAATAATTGAGGGGAGTTCTTTCGTCTCGAAATCAAAATAATATTCATTATTTCAAGCGGTTCTTTTGGGCATTCATCGAAAGAACAAATGAAGATAGAATTGGTTCGAATTTGACCAACTGAGATATCTGGGAAAAGTATTTGATTATTTCTTCATTCGAAACGGGCCCTTATTCTATTTCTATTTCTATATTCTTTCTAGATCCAAGGACTAAACAATTCAAAAAAAAAAAAAGGAATAGATCCATAGGTTCCATACCTTGTTATAGAACTCATGCTTCATAGAAATATCGGATCAGATAGAGTCGGCGAATGAAGCGGGTTCATTAACAATTCACAGATGAAAAGTGTCAAAAAAGAAAGCATTGACTCCCCTCCCGTATCTTGCATCTATAGTCTTTTTGCCCTGGTGGATCTCTCTCTCATTTAATAAAAGTCTGGAACCTTGGGTTACTAATTGGTGGAATACCGGACAATCCGAAACTTTTTTGAATGATATTCAAGAAAAGAACGTTCTAGAAAGATTCATAGAATTAGAACAACTATTCCTGTTGGATGAAATGATAAAAGAGTACCCGGAGACGCAGATACAAAAGCTTCGTATAGGAATCCACAAAGAGACGATGCAATTGGCCAAAATGCACAACGAAGATCATATCCATATCATTTTGGATTTCTCGACAAATATAATCTGTTTTGCTATTCTAAGTGGTTATTCTATTCTGGGTAATGAAGAACTTGTCATTCTGAATTCTTGGGTTCAGGAATTCCTCTATAACTTAAGCGACACAATAAAGGCTTTTTCTATTCTTTTATTAACTGATTTATGTATCGGATTCCACTCACCCCGGGGGTGGGAACTAATGATTGGTTCGGTCTACAAAGATTTTGGATTTGCTCATAACGATCAAATTATATCTGGTCTTGTTTCCACTTTTCCAGTCATTCTAGATACAATTTTGAAATATTGGATCTTCCATTATTTAAATCGTGTATCTCCTTCACTTGTAGTGATTTATCATTCAATGAATGAATGAAGAACTCATTTGATCTGCTGATATCAATCAAATCATGATGCTACTTCGTACATAAACAAACCGTTTTGAAGCTTACTCACTCTTTATACTTCTACCCGCCCAGGGGATTCCTACTATACTTCAGTACAATTATTCCAGTACAATGGCAGAATCATGGATAGGGAACTATGCTAGCTACCTACCTAATTTATTGTAGAAATTTCCGGGATCAATTATTGGACCATGCAAAATAGAAATACCTTTTCCTGGGTAAAGAAAGAGATGACTCGATTCATTTCCGTATTGATCATGATATATGTAATAACTCGGACATCTATTTCAAATGCATATCCTATTTTTGCGCAGCAGGGTTATGAAAATCCACGAGAAGCAACCGGGCGTATTGTATGTGCCAATTGCCATTTAGCTAATAAGCCCGTGGATATTGAGGTTCCACAAGCTGTGCTTCCTGATACTGTATTTGAAGCAGTTGTTAGAATCCCTTATGATATGCAACTGAAACAAGTTCTTGCTAATGGTAAAAAGGGGGCTTTGAATGTGGGGGCTGTCCTTATTTTACCCGAGGGATTCGAATTAGCTCCCCCCGATCGTATTTCTCCCGAGCTGAAAGAAAAGATGGGCAATCTGTCTTTTCAGAGCTATCGCCCCACTAAAAGAAATATTCTTGTAGTGGGTCCTGTTCCTGGTCAGAAATATAGTGAAATCATCTTTCCCATTCTTTCTCCGGACCCTTCTACTAAGAAAGACGTTCACTTCTTAAAATATCCCATATACGTAGGCGGGAACAGGGGAAGGGGTCAGATTTATCCCGACGGGAGCAAGAGTAACAATACAGTCTATAATGCTACAGCAGCAGGTATAGTAAGCAGAATAGTACGTAAAGAAAAAGGGGGATATGAAATAAGCATAGCCGATGCATCGGATGGACACCAAGTGGTTGATATTATACCTCCAGGACCAGAACTTCTTGTTTCAGAGGGTGAATCCATCAAGCTTGATCAGCCATTAACGAGTAATCCCAATGTGGGTGGATTTGGTCAGGGAGATGCAGAAATAGTACTTCAAGATCCATTACGTGTCCAAGGTTTGTTGTTCTTCTTGGCATCTGTTATCCTAGCACAAATCTTTTTGGTTCTCAAAAAGAAACAGTTTGAGAAGGTTCAATTGTCCGAAATGAATTTCTAGATCCACGGATTCATCAAGTTGGTAAAAAGGGCCGAATTATTGTTGATCAATGCAATTATGTATGATCCAAAAAAATATGGAAAGCCCCTTGTCTTGCTTTGTTTATACTGCTTTTCTGCGAGATGCCGGGAATTGCTTGTATCCCATTCCTAGTAATAGTATGTATATTGCGAAGAAGACTACTTGACCCCCCCCCTTTTTTTTTTTCAATCCAAATTGGAGCGGTGTGACGCTTCTTATTGCCAGATTGTAAATGCCATGGAATGCATCAATAGTTTTTTCTATCTAATAGAATCGAATTCTAATAGACAATAGGCGGCATAACATTAAGTAGGAAGAGAATACGCGGCAAGGGATAAATGAAAGAATGATTCTGGGAGGGATTACTTGTCTTCCTAATTTTCGACACAAGAAAAGGAATTTTCCGCCCTTTTCTTGTGTCGAAATAATAATGATTCTTGATCTTGTTCGTCAAAGATTACTGTTTTCTTTTCCAGGTCTATCGGAACCTCTTTCTTTAGATTCATAAGAAGTGGCGGACAAACAAAAAAGGGGGATGGCTTAGTAAACAAATAGAACTTCTTCAACGAACTTATCAAATTTCAAGTAAAAAAAAAAAGAAAATTTTAAGATGAGATAATAAATAAGGATTTGGAATAATAAATAAGGATTTGGATATGTGCAAAAATCCAAGATTTTCCCCTTTCAACCGGAACATTAAGAGTCTTTTTTTACTTGATGAAATTTTATTTTTATAGAATAGAGTAGAGTAAGGTTCAATTCAATTAGTATAGAAATGGTTTGCAGGATGTCTCATCTGTAGAAATCCTGTGTCATCCAAAAAATCAATTGATTCCTTCTTTCTTCTTGTTTCGGAAGGGGCCCTCATACTATGGCGGAACAGATACTATGGCGGAACAGATACTATGGCGGAACAGATACTATGAATCAATCAAGGGATTCCATTTTTCAAAAACATCATCAGAAACAAAGCATCCTTTTATCATTTCTATGAATCTAATATTATGATTATGTTGACTGGATGAATTTCCAACTTTTTTTATGTTATGGAATAGATCAAACAAAGCCTTACCCGAAGAGTAAGAACTCAATAGGACCTTACCCCTCTTTGTC